ATTTTTTTGTTATTTTATATATCAATTAAAAGTTTTTTTTGTGAAATTGATTGTATGCGTTTTTCTTTCAAAGCGAAAAATTTGGTTAATTATTGTATTTTTTTCCTTGGAGTTATTTCACTTATAATAAATGATTTAATTATTATATATTATATCTATTTAAATATAATTATTAATCATTAATATAATAAGACTTAGTTATTTATCAAAAGTTGTAGCTACCTATTAGAATTAGTTTAAATAAAGAATAATAAATTATCTATATAATGTATTAAATATTTACATTATTATAATATGATATAATAATACCATTATTTATTAGTAGTATTATTATCTTATAATAATCAATTATATTTGTGTTTGATGTAATTTAAATAGAGTGTCACTTCTTATATGTTCATTCTTAGCTCTGTATTTATTTTTAACTATGAGGAGAAGTTGTTTTTGGTCGTAGTACTAAGATTCTTTTTAAATTTGATATTATACTGATTAATTCATTTATAGTTTCTTAATATCTTTATTGTTAATGATTGCATTACTGTTAATTCTTAGCTCTGTATTTATTTTTAACTATGAGGAGAAGTTGTTTTTGGTCGTAGTACTAAGATTCTTTTTAAATTTGATATTATACTGATTAATTCATTTATAGTTTCTTAATATCTTTATTGTTAATGATTGCATTACTGTTAATTCTTAGCTCTGTATTTATTTTTAACTATGAGGAGAAGTTGTTTTTGGTCGTAGTACTAAGATTCTTTTTAAATTTGATATTATACTGATTAATTCATTTATAGTTTCTTAATATCTTTGTTGTTTATGAATTTGGGTAATTTAAGTTATTAATAGATAATAAATTTAATTCCTTAAAGTTTTATTCTTGCTTATTTATTTACTTTTTCTTTGTATTATATGTAAGTTTTGTTGAACTAAATGTTCATTTTGCAGTAATTTAATTTAATAATCAAGTGATTTTGGATTTAGTAATTGATTTAGTTTTGGCATAATTCGTGCCAGCAGCTGCGGTTATACGATTAATGCAAGTAAATATTATTGGTTAAAACAGTTTTTATATCTTTTTAGAATTAAATTATAAATTTTTAAGGTGAAATATTAAAATTTTTTTAATAATTCTTTTTATTAATCTGTGAAATTTAAATAGTAAACTAGGATTAGATACCCTATTATTTTAAATGTTAATTATGTTTACCTGGGTAGTATTAGTTAAGGTCTTTAAACCCAAAGAATTTGGCGGTATCTCATACCATTCAGAGGAACCTACCCCATAATTGATAATGCACGATTAACTCAACTTAATTTATTTGTTTGTATATCTCCGTTAATTAGAGGATCTTTTTAGAGTTATAATTCTCTTGATTTATAATTATAAAGTATTTCAGGTCAAGGTGCAGCTAATAATTAAGAGGAGGCGGGTTACAATAGATTTTTGTTTATAATGGATTTTATATTTAAAATTATAAGTGAAGGTGGATTTGATAGTAATTTAATAAATTAAATTAATTGATATTGGCTCTGAGATGTGTACACATCGCCCGTCGCTCTCATTATTGATATTTATCCTTTATTTTGCTTATTTTTTAAAGGTAGCTTTCAAGCTAGATGAGATAAGTCGTAACAAAGTAGATGTACTGGAAAGTGCATCTGGAAATATTCAAGACATAACTTATTAGTAAAGTGTTTCATTTACATTGAAAATTTTTCTGTGCAATTCAGGATGTTTTGATTATTAAAATTATTATATTTGTTTTTTGGTTATTTATTATTTAATAGAAGTAATTTTATTTTTTTATTGTCTTAGTATATTTTGTAGAATTGATTATTTATATTATAGTTTATTAGTAATGAAAATGTCTTATGAAATATTTTTAAGATTAATTAAAGTAGATTTAATTTATTGTACCTTTTGTATCAGGGTTTATTAAAATTTAAGTAAATATTTATTTTTCTCGACTTAGGTTGATTTATAATTAATTTATAGTTAATGTGTTATAATTATTATAAAATTAGTTTTAGAAATGAAATGTTAATCGTTTCCTAATTTATCTAGTTTCTCAAGAATAAATTAAATTTTTTATAGTTTATGTTTTATTTAATTTTCAAATTAAAAATATAAACTAATTTATTCTTTAAGGGATAAGCTTTGAAGATTAAGAAGCCTATAATTTGAATTTTAAAATATAATAGTAAGCTTTAAACCAGCTATCTTTAAGATTACGTTTTAGTTCATTATTTTTTATTATGATTTTATAATTATTTTAGGTTTATTATTGGGATTATTAATTTAATTTAAAAATTATTGTAATAATGATTAAATTAGTATATTAATTTGTTTATAATATTTTCTTTTGTTAATTTATTGTAAGGAACTAGGCAAAATTGATTTCCGCCTGTTTATCAAAAACATGTCCTCTTGATAATATTTTGAGGTCTGGCCTGCTCACTGAGCCAATATTTAAAGAGCCGCGGTATTTTGACCGTGCAAAGGTAGCATAATCATTAGTCTCTTAATTAGAGGCTGGAATGAATGGCTTGACGAGAAATCAACTGTCTATTAATAAGTTGTAAAATTTAACTTTTAAGTTAAAAGGCTTAAATTATTCTTTAGGACGAGAAGACCCTATAGAGCTTAACATTTTATTTTTATATAATTTTTAGTTAATCTTTTTATATTTAATGTTAATGTTTTGTTGGGGTGACATGAAGAATAAATAAACTCTTCTTTATAAAATCATTGATTTATGTTTATTATGATCCATAATTTATGATCACAAGATTAAGTTACCTTAGGGATAACAGCGTAATTGTTTTCAAGAGCTCATATCAACAAAGCAGATTGCGACCTCGATGTTGGATTAAGAAAAATACTTGGTGTAGCAGCCATGTAATTAGGTCTGTTCGACCTTTAAATTCTTACATGATCTGAGTTCAGACCGGCGTGAGCCAGGTCGGTTTCTATCCTAAGATAAATTATTTGTATTAGTACGAAAGGACCATATAGATGAAATAATTTTTAATTAATTGATTAAAACTAATAATACTATTTTGACAGATTAATGTGTTGAATTTAGAATTCATAAATGTGGATTTTCTACAAATAGTATTGATATTTTATGATTTAATTATATTTGTTTTAAATTTTCTTATTTTAATTATTTGTGTTTTAATTAGTGTAGCTTTTTTAACTTTATTAGAGCGTAAGGTTTTAGGTTATATTCAAATTCGGAAGGGTCCAAATAAAGTTGGATTTGTAGGTATTCCACAACCCTTTAGTGATGCTGTAAAATTATTAATTAAGGAGCAACCTATCCCTATTATATCAAATTATTTACTTTATTATTTTTCCCCAGTGGCTAATTTGATAATTTCATTAGTTTTATGGATTATTTTTCCTTATTTAACTTATATATGTTCCTTTTCTTATGGGTTTTTATTTTTTTTATGTTGTACTAGATTAAGTGTCTATACAGTTATAATTGCTGGATGATCTTCTAACTCAAATTATTCTTTGTTAGGTTCTATACGTTCTGTTGCTCAAACTATTTCTTATGAGGTAAGATTAGCTTTAATTTTATTATCTTTAATTATTTTAATTGGAAGTTTTAATATATTTGATTTTATAATTTATCAATTTTATTGTTGATTTATTATTATTTCTTTCCCTTTATTTTTATCTTGTTTTGCTTCATGTCTAGCTGAAACTAATCGAACCCCCTTTGATTTTGCTGAAGGCGAATCAGAATTAGTTTCTGGCTTTAATATTGAATATGGTGCAGGAGGATTTACCTTAATTTTTTTAGCTGAATATACTAGAATTATTTTTATAAGAATATTATTGTCTTTAATTTTCTTAGGGGGTGATTTTTATTCTTTTATATTTTTTATTAAATTAGCATTTATATCCTTTTGTTTTATTTGGGTCCGTGGTACTTTACCTCGTTTTCGTTATGACAAGTTAATATATTTAGCTTGAAAAAGATATTTACCTTTATCCTTAAATTTTTTATTTTTTTTTATTGGATTAAAGATCTTATTGATTCCATTTATTTAGTTAAATTTTTTAAGAATATAAGTTAATAGAAGAGTTAAACTTCTAATTTTATGTTTTCAAAACATATGCTTTTCTTAAGCCAATTAACTTGTATAAATTTTATTTAATCAATTTATCTCATGAATTTGCAACATGAACGTTGATTAAAAAATATAAAAAGTAAATGATTGTTAAAATTTGTCCAGTTATAATAAAAGGTTCTTCAACAGGCCGTTTTCCAATTCATGTTAATAATCATACAACTACTACTATAATTCAAAATAAAATTTGATTTATTGGATAGAATTGAATTCCTCGGAATGGTATTTTATTATAAAATGGTAAAATTATTAAAATTCTAATTGATAAGAATAAAGCAATAACACCTCCAAGTTTATTAGGGATTGATCGTAAAATTGCATATGCAAATAAAAAGTATCATTCTGGTTGAATATGAATAGGTGTTACAAGAGGATTAGCTGGTACAAAATTGTCTGGATCTCCTAAAAGATAAGGATCAATCAAACATAATATAATAAGTAATGAAATTATTATAATAAATGTGATTGAATCCTTAAATGTGAAATAAGGGTGAAATGGAATTTTTTCAATATTACCATTAAGTCCTAATGGATTATTAGATCCAGTTTGATGAAGAAAAAATAAATGAATTACTACTATAGCTATAATTATAAAAGGTAAAACAAAATGAAATGTAAAAAATCGATTTAATGTAGCATTGTCAACGGCAAATCCACCTCAAATTCATTGTACTAAATCTGTTCCTAAATAAGGGATTGCTGATATTAAATTTGTAATTACTGTTGCACCTCAAAAAGATATTTGACCTCATGGTAATACATACCCTATAAATGCAGTTGCTATAACTAAAAATAAAATTAATGTTCCAATTATTCAGGTATAAATATATATGTATGATCCATAATAAATTCCTCGACCTACATGTAAATAAATACAAATAAAGAATATAGATGCACCATTTGCATGAATTGTTCGAATAATTCAACCATTATTAACATCTCGACAAATATGAATTACTCTTCTGAAGGCTATTTCAATATTTGATGTATAATGTATAGCAAGAAATAATCCAGTTACAATTTGAATTATTAAACATAATCCTAGTAATGACCCAAAATTCCATCAAAATGAAATATTTGCTGGTGCTGGAAGATCAATTAAAGAGTTATTAATAATTTTAATTAAAGGGTGTTTTAATCGTAAAGGTTTATTCATTAGTTATTTTATTTTACGAATAGGACCTTGATTAATATTAGTAATTTTTACTACAGCTAATAGGGCTAAAAATAAATAAATTATTATTATTATTGTAATAATAAATGTAGGATTATTATAAAGCTTTCTTAATGATAAAGTTATTTCTTGATAATTAATTGATTCATTAATATTAACAGTTTCGGTATTTTTATAAAAATCAATAAATATTGTTTTATCTATTAAAATTAATAAAAATATAATTATAATTCATACTGTTAAAGTAATTATTATAATGATAGCCTTAGATTGAAATATTTCATTTGATGCAATTCTTGTAATATAAATAAATAAAACTAATATACCACCAAGAAATGTTAATAATAAAATATATGATAATCAAAATCTTTCTATTATTATACCAGAAGTTAATCTAATTGTAAAAGTTTGGAAAATAATAAAAATTATTATTGATATAGGGTGTCTTAATTGAATAAAATTAATATTTATTACGTTTGATAAAGCTATAATTATTATTTTTATCATTTCAGAGGTTAGTTTATAAAAATATTGGTTTTGGGGACCAATGATAGGAAAAATTTCTTACCTCTGAAGTTTTAAAAGAGGGGGGGGCCAGCTTAATTTCGGCTTACAAAACCGATGTTTTTTTAAACTATTAAAACTAATGTTTATATTTTCTATTATAACTTCTTTATTAATTTATTTTGCGGGTGTTTATGTTTTTTCTTCAAAACGTAAACATTTATTGATAGTTTTATTAAGATTAGAATATATTGTTCTTTCTTTATTTATATTAATTATTATTTTTCTTGTTGAGTTAAATTATGATTATTTTTTTCCTATTATTTTTTTAGTTTTTTCTGTTTGTGAGGGTGCTTTAGGTCTTTCTATTTTAGTTTCTATAATTCGCTCTCATGGTAATGATTTTTTCAATTCTTTTACTTTATCTTTATGCTAAAATATTTAATTATAATTGTTTTTTTGACCCCCCTTTGTTTAATTAAAAATTGTTGATGGTTGGTTCATTCTTTTATATTTATATTAAGTTTCATTTTTATAATTTGTATATATTCTTATGCTGATTTAAATATAATTAGATATTATTTTGGTGTTGATTATTTTTCTTTTAGTTTAATTTTGTTAAGATTTTGAATTTGTTCATTAATAATTACTGCTAGAGGCTCTATTTATTTAAATTTTTATTATTCTAATTTTTTTATTTTGTTGGTTTTAATTTTAATAATTATACTTTATTGTTCATTTGCAAGATTAAGATTATTATCTTTTTATATTTTTTTTGAAGCTAGATTGGTTCCCACATTACTTTTAATTTTAGGATGAGGATATCAGCCTGAACGTTTACAGGCAGGCTTTTATTTAATTTTTTATACTTTAGTTGGGAGATTACCTTTATTATTAGTTTTATTTAAAGTCTATAATTTTGCTAATACTCTTTATTTTCCATTATTATTTGATTTTGGGTCTTATTATTTTATGTTTTATATTTTTATAATTTTAGCTTTTTTAGTTAAAATGCCTATATTTTTAGTTCATCTTTGACTTCCAAAAGCTCATGTTGAGGCACCAATTTCTGGGAGAATAATTCTTGCTGGTGTTTTATTAAAGTTAGGTGGTTATGGTATTTTTCGTGTAATAAAGATTATTTCTTTTTTAGGTTTAAAGTTTAATTATTTTTGATTATCTTTAGGTTTATCAGGTGGTGTTATTGTTAGATTTATTTGTTTACGTCAAGTTGATTTAAAGTCTTTAATTGCTTATTCTTCTGTTGCTCATATAAGAATAGTTATTGGTGGATTAATAACTATAAATTGATGAGGTTGTATAGGTTCACTTTCTTTAATAATTGGTCATGGTTTATGTTCTTCTGGGCTGTTTTGTTTATCAAATATTATTTATGAACGATTAGGTAGACGAAGATTATTAATTAATAAAGGTATAATAAATTTAATGCCAAGAATATCTTTATGATGATTTCTTTTAAGATCTTCAAATATAGCTGCTCCTCCTTCTTTAAATTTAATTGGTGAATTAGGTTTATTAAATAGAATTATGTCATGATCTTCTTTTAGATTTTTGGTATTAATTTTTTTATCTTTTTTTAGTGCTGTGTATACTTTATATATATACTCTTATTCACAACATGGTTGTTATTATTCAGGTATTTATACTTGTTCATTTGGGTATTTACGTGAATATCATCTTTTATTTTTACATTGATTTCCTTTAAATATTATTTGTTTAAAGGGTGAATATTTTTTTGTTTAAATTGGCTTAGGTATTTTAATATGTAAAATATTGATTTGTGGAATCAATGATATGAAGATTTCATCTTAGGTCGTGTATTTATTTTCTATTTGTTCTTTAAGTTTTTATTCTTTATTTATTTCTAGAACTTTAATATTTATTTTGGGTATATATTATTTAATAATTGATTATAGAATTTTTATTGAGTGAGAGTTATTTAATTTAAATGGTTCTATAGTGGTTATGACTTTAATTTTAGATTGAATGTCTTTAATTTTTGTTTCTTTTGTTATATATATTTCTTCTTTAGTTATTTATTATAGAGAGGATTATATATCTAATGAAAAAAATATTAATCGTTTTATTATTATTGTTTTAATATTTATTCTTTCAATAGTTTTTTTAATTGTTAGTCCAAATTTAATTAGAATTTTGTTAGGTTGAGATGGTTTAGGTCTAGTTTCTTATTGTTTAGTTATTTATTATCAAAATGTAAAGTCTTACAGTGCTGGTATATTAACTGCTTTATCTAATCGTATTGGTGATGTTTGTATTTTAATTTCTATTGCTTGAATATTAAATTTTGGAGGTTGAAATTATATTTATTATTATGATTATATTTCTAGATCATTTGAAATAAAAATAATTACTATATTAATTGTTTTAGCTGCAATAACTAAAAGAGCTCAAATTCCATTTTCTTCATGGCTTCCAGCTGCTATAGCAGCTCCTACACCTGTTTCTGCTTTAGTACATTCTTCTACTTTAGTAACTGCAGGTGTTTATTTATTAATTCGTTTTAGTCCAATATTAAGAAATTATAATTGTGGTTGGTTTTTACTATTAATTGGTTGTATAACAATATTTATAGCTGGTCTTGGAGCAAATTTTGAGTTTGATTTGAAAAAAATTATTGCCCTTTCTACATTAAGTCAACTTGGTTTAATAATAAGAATTTTATCTATAGGTTATCCAAAATTAGCTTTTTTTCATCTGTTAGCTCATGCATTATTTAAGGCTTTATTATTTATATGTGCAGGTTCAATAATTCATAATTTAAAGGATTGTCAGGATGTACGGTTTATAGGCTCAATTGTTAATTTTATACCTTTAACTTCTATTTGTTTTAATGTTTCAAGATTATCATTATGTGGTATACCATTCTTAGCTGGGTTTTATTCTAAGGATTTAATTCTTGAGATGGTTTGTTTAAGATGAATTAATTGTTTAATTTTTTTTCTTTATTTTTTATCTACTGGTTTAACAGCTTCATATTCTTTTCGTTTATTTTATTATTCAATATCTGGTAATAATAATTATTATTCAACTTCTTCTTTTGATGATAAAGGTTTTTATATTTCTTTTGGTATAATTAGATTATTAATTGTTGCAGTTTTTGGTGGTAGATTATTATCTTGATTAATTTTTCCTATTCCGTATATAATTCCTTTACCTTACTATCTTAAGTTTTTAACTATTTTTGTAGTTTTATTTGGTTCTTATTTAGGTTATTTAATTTCTAATTATGGTTTATCAAATAACTTATTATCTCTGGATAAATTATCTTTTGTTAGTTTTATAGGTTCTATATGATTTATACCCTTCCTTTCAACTAAATTTATAAGTTATTTTCCTTTAAAAATAGGTTATTATTCATCTAAATCTTTAGATTATGGTTGGGGTGAGTTATTTGGTGGTCAGGGTTTATATAGTTTATTTATTTATTTGATTGATTATATTCAAGGTTGATATGATTTAAATTTCAGGATTTATTTATTGACTTTTATTTTTTGAATATTTATTTTAATAATGTTATTTTTCTTGTAAATATCTAAATAGCTTATATAGAGTGTAACACTGAAGATGTTAAGGAAATTTATTAATTTTTAGATATAATTATAAATATAGAATATTATTTTTACAGTGAAAATGTAATGTTTTATTTTAAACTATATAAATAGAAATGTTAACGGAGTTTAACCGCTAATATAAAAGTTAGCAGCTTTTTATTGTCTTTACATTTCCTTAATTGGAGTTTAATTTCAATTATATTATTAACAGTAATATGCCTCTTTTTGGCTTCAATTAATTTAAAAGATTAAGGGTAGATATTTACCAGTCTTTCAGGTCGAAATTGAATGCAATTATTCGCTTCTTAATCAATTTTAAGGTTGATTGATTATTCAATACTTTTTGAATGCAACCCAAATGTTATATTTAACTACAACCCTTATTCTGCTCATTTAAGAGCTCCTTGATTTCATTCATGATATAGTCCTAATAAAAGGACTATAATAAAGAATATTGAAGATATTGTTCAAATTATTATGTTAGATGTTTTTATAATAATAATAATTGGTAAGATTAGGGCAATTTCTACATCAAAAATTAAAAAAATTACTGCAATTAAGAAGAATTGTAATGAGAAAGGTATTCGGGCTGATCTTTTAGGGTCAAAACCGCATTCAAAGGGTGATCTCTTTTCACGGTCATTAATTATTTTTTTTGATAGTGTTGTTGCTATAATTATTACAATTATAGGTACAATAAATCTGATAATTATTATTGTAGATAGAATTGAAATTGTTTTTATTGAAAAAATCAATCTTTTTGATTGGAAGTCAAATGTACTAATATACTATAAAAACATTTATCTACCTCATCAGTAAATAGAAATATATAAAAATAATCATACTACATCTACAAAGTGTCAATATCATGCAGCAGCTTCAAATCCAAAGTGATGATTAGGAGAAAATTGACTTATTGAATGTCGAATTAGACAAATTAGTAGAAAGACTGTTCCGATAATTACATGTAGTCCATGAAATCCAGTAGCTACAAAAAATGTTGATCCATAAATTGCATCTGCAATAGTAAAAGGTGCTTCTCAATATTCATATGCTTGAAGAATAGTGAAATAAAATCCTAATACTACTGTTATAAATAATCCTTGTATTGTTTGTGAATAGTTTGATTCTATAAGTCTATGATGGGCTCATGTTACTGTAACTCCTGATGAAAGAAGAATTGCTGTATTTAAAAGTGGAATTTGTATAGGATTAAATGGTTGAATTCCTATTGGTGGTCATAATATACCAAGTTCAATTGTTGGGGCTAATCTTCTTCTGAAAAATGCTCAAAAGAATGATATAAAAAATAATACTTCTGATGCAATAAATAAGATTATTCCTCATCGTAGCCCAATAGATACATAATTTGTATGTAATCCTTGATAAGTTCCTTCTCGGACTACATCTCGTCATCATTGAATTATTGTTAATAATGTAATTCTAAATCCAATAATAAATAGATTTATATTAAATAAGTGAAATCATTTAGCTAATCCTGAAACTAAAACTATTGCTCCAATTGCTCCTGTTAATGGTCAAGGTCTATAATCTACTAAGTGAAATGGATGGTTAGAATGGGCTGTTAACATAAGTTAATTTACTTCTCTTGAATAAAGAGTTCTTAAAATTGAAAATACGTAAGCTTGAATTATTGCTACTGCTGATTCTAAAATTAATAATAATATTTGTACAAGAATTAACATTGATATTAGATTGATTATTATTGAGGGTCCTGTATTTCCTAATAGAGTTATTAGTAGGTGTCCAGCAATTATATTTGCAGCTAATCGAACTGCTAGTGTACCTGGACGAATAATATTTCTAATTGTTTCAATTAAAACTATAAATGATATAAGTGCTGCAGGTGTTCCTTGTGGGACAAGATGTGAAAATATATGATTTGTGTGGTTAATTCAACCAAATACTATAAATCTTAATCATATTGGTAATGCAATTGAAAATGTTAAGGTTAGATGTCTAGTTCTTGTAAAAATATATGGAAATAGACCTATAAAATTATTAAATATTATTATAATAAAGATTGAAATAAAAATAAAAGTTGTTCCATTAAATGTTTTTGGTCCTAATAATATTTTAAATTCATAATGTAGGGTTAAGTTTATTTTATTTCATAGAATATTAATTCGTGAAGGATTTAATCAAAACAGTGACGGAATTAAAATTATTCCTAATAATGTTCTTATTCAATTTAGTGATAAGTTAAAAATATTAGTTGAGGGGTCAAATGTTGAAAATAAATTTGTTATCATTTTCAATTGGATTTTATTTTTTTACTTAATTCTTTTTCATTATTTTTAATTAATGTAGGTTTAAATGAGAAGAAGTTTATTTTATTTAAAAAAATAAAAATAGTGGAGAATAAAATAAATAGGAAGAATCATATTATTGGTGCTATTTGAGGAATTAAAATAAATATTTATTCCCATCAGAAGTAATTGTTAATTCACTATTTTTTGGCTTAAGAGGCCATTACTTACCTTCAGTCATCTGATGTTCAAGGTGTACTAACTTAGTTATTTTAGATTGACACTCTAATGTTATATTTTAACTAACTCCTTAAATTATTTTAGATAATCATTTAATAAATATATTTACAGAAGTTCTTTCAATAACAATGGGTATAAAACTGTGATTTGCTCCACAGATTTCTGAACATTGACCATAAAATAAACCAGGTCGATTCATTGTAAAGGTTCCTTGATTTAATCGTCCAGGTGTAGCATCAATTTTCACTCCTAATGCTGGTACTGCTCATGAATGTAGAACATCTGATGCTGTTGTTAATATTCGTACTTCAGTATTTATAGGTAAAATAGTTCGGTTATCAACATCTAGTAATCGAAATCCATCAATGTTTATTTCTATTTCTATTGTTATATAAGTGTCAAATTCTACATTTATAAAGTCTGAATATTCATAACTTCAATATCATTGTCGACCAATTGTTTTAATTGTAATTATTGCATCTACTGAATCATCAAGTAGATAAAGTAATCGTAATGATGGTAAAGCAATAAAAATTAATGTAACAGCTGGTAAAGCTGTTCAAATAGTTTCAATTAAATGTCCATGGAGTATATTTCGGTTTGTATATTTAATAAATAATATGTATCTTAAAGAATAACCTACAATTACTGTAATTAATAATAATACTACTATGGTATGATCATGAAAAAATGATAATTGTTCTATTAATGGTGAAGCTCTGTCTTGTAATGATAAATTTGATCATGTTGCCATAAATATTTTCTAATAAAAGGTCAAACCTTTATTTTTAAATCTTAAGTCTACTGCACTAATCTGCCATATTAGAATCTAGTTACTATTGGTAATTCTGAATAACTATGTTCTGCAGGAGGATTATTTTGTAATCATTCGGTTGATCTATTTATATTAGTTCTAAAAAGAATTGTTCGGTTTGAAATTATTCTTTCTCATATAATAACAATAAATATTATAATTCCAACGATTGAAATTATTGATCCAATACTTGATATTACATTTCAAGATGTATAGGCATCTGGATAATCAGAATATCGTCGAGGTATTCCTGCTAATCCTAAGAAGTGTTGAGGGAAGAATGTTAAATTTACACCAATAAATATAATTATGAATTGAATTTTTAATCATGTATTGTTTATAGTTACTCCTGTAAATAATGGATATCATTGAATAATTCCTCCTATAATTGCAAATACTGCTCCTATTGAAAGAACATAATGGAAATGAGCTACTACATAATATGTGTCATGTAAAATAATATCTAAAGATGAGTTTGCTAATACTAATCCTGTTAAACCACCAATTGTAAATAGAAAAATGAATCCAAGGGCTCATAATAATGGTGGATTAAACTTGAATTTTGTTCCATAAAGTGTTGCTAATCATCTAAATACCTTAATACCTGTTGGTACTGCAATAATTATTGTTGCTGATGTAAAATATGCTCGTGTATCAACATCCATTCCTACTGTAAATATGTGATGTGCTCATACAATAAATCCTATTAATCCAATAGATAATATTGCATAAATTATCCCTAATGTTCCAAATGATTCAATTTTTCCACTTTCTTGACAGACAATATGTGAAATAATACCAAATCCAGGTAAAATTAAAATATATACTTCTGGATGCCCAAAAAATCAAAATAGATGTTGATATAGAATTGGGTCTCCACCTCCTGCTGGATCAAAGAATGATGTATTTAGGTTTCGATCTGTCAATAATATAGTAATAGCACCTGCTAATACAGGTAGTGATAAAAGGAGAAGAAGGGCAGTAATAGCTACTGATCAAACAAATAATGGTGTTTGATCTAGGGTTATTCTTTCAGATCGTATATTAATTGCAGTTGTAATAAAATTTACTGCTCCTAGAATTGATGATACTCCAGCTAAATGGAGTGAGAAAATAGCTAAATCTACTGAAGCCCCTCCGTGGGCAATAGCTCTTGCTAATGGTGGATAAACTGTCCAACCAGTGCCTGCCCCTCTATTAACTGTAGAAGATGTTAGAAGAAGAGTTAAAGAGGGAGGCAATAATCAAAAGCTTATGTTATTTATTCGTGGAAATGCTATATCAGGAGCCCCAATTATAAGGGGTACAAGTCAATTACCAAACCCTCCAATTATAATAGGTATTACTATAAAGAAAATTATAACAAATGCATGAGCTGTAATAATAACATTATAAATTTGATCATCACCAATTATTGATCCTGGTTGACCTAATTCAGCTCGAATAATTAGTCTTATTGATGTTCCTACTATTCCTGCTCATGCTCCAAATAAAAAGTATAAAGTACCAATATCCTTATGGTTTGTTGAGAATAATCATTTTTTCGGTAAGGTGACTGAATTATAGGTGGTAGATTGTAAATCTACTTATGAGAGAGTTCTCCTTTACCATTCATGGCCTTGTATTCAAAAATGATTCTAGACTGCAATTCTAGAGGTGTAATGGCAAAATTTACTAAGGCCTAAAATTTCCTTTTAATTATAACTTTGAAGGTTATTAGTTTAACTTAACTTAAGTCCTTAATTTAAGGAAATTAAGGTTGATGTTGAGATTAAACCTAATGTTGAGATTATAGTTGTTAAGGCTAGAATAAATTTTGATTTTTGAGGTTTAATTTTTATTGATCACGAATTTTCTGTGTAGGATAGAATTAGAGCTGAAAATCTAAGTCGAATATAATAATACAACGTAATTGTTGTTAAAATAGTTAAAATTGTTACTAGGATTGTTATATTATTTTCTACTAGTGATTGTATTACAATTCATTTTGGTAGAAATCCTAGAAAAGGGGGTAATCCACCCAATGAAAGTAGTGATGTAAATATTACAAATTTAGTTTCTGTTTTAAGATTTCTAGCTGAATAAATTTGGTTTATATAGAGTAAATTTATTTGCTTAAATATTAAGACTATAATTAGTCTTAAAAGTGAATAGATTACAAAATATAATTCTCAAATGGTTTCTCTTACAATTAACGATCTAATTATTCATCCAAGATGACTAATAGACGAATATGCTAAGATTTGTTTTAAGGATGTTTGATTTAAACCTCCTAATGCTCCAATAATAATTCTTAGAATAGTGATTGTGAAGATAAATATGGTTAATTTAATACAGTAGGATAAAACTATTATTGGAGCAATTTTTTGTCATGTCATTAATATTAAACAGTTTAGTCATCTTGATGCTCCTATAACTTCCGGAAATCAGAAGTGAAATGGAGCAGATCCGATTTTTAACATTAATCTAGATCTAATTATTATTGATGGAATATATTTTCTTTCCCATTCTATTGGATATTTCATTTGAATCAACAAAATTGAAAATAATAGTATTGTTGAAGCTATTGCTTGAACAATAAAATATTTAATTGATGATTCGTTTATTATTATATTTTTATTTCTGGTTAATAATGGAATAATGGAAAGTAAGTTGATCTCTAGTCCTATTCAAACACCTAGTCAGGTGTTTGATGAAATGGACAGGATCGTTCCTATCAACACCGTTGACAGGAAGAGAAGTTTTGTAGAGTTGTTGGTCATTAAAAAGGAGAGGATTGATACCTCTATAAATGGGGTATGAACCCATTAGCTTAATTAGCTTACCTTTTTTATCAATTATTACATTGAGGTGTAAGATGCACATTAGTTTTTGATACTAAAAGTGTTAGTTTAATTCTTTCCTATGTAATTTTAATGGAGGTAATTTTATTTACTTTATTTACCCTATCAAGGTAGCCCTTTAATCAGGCACTCCATT